CGACCTAGCAATAATAGAATATATATTCTGTTTACTGAATCGCATAAAATTTTAGCCAACTCGATATATCTATTTCATACGTATGAACGGAGACGAGACGGAGGAATGAAGAGCATTTTCGACGCGAGTTCGAATTTGCGACAGGTACAAATATAAATAATTTGAGAAAATATTCCCGGAAAAAAAATTATGTCACTTACACATATGGAGTCTTGTATAGAATATCAAAATTGATCCAATTTCTACCTATTACTATGATATTATTATCCGATGGGATACCAAAAAAATAAATGGTTGAGATTCAACCTCCTCTCTATAAATGAGATCTATAAACGAGATAAAGACAGAATAATCAGAAGTAGTATAGAGTTTCCTTTTTTTTTTTTACACACTAAATTTCATGTTCAAAAAAGAATTCGCGGATTCTTTTTGGTAGTGGGTGGGATTTATAGAATACGATTGAATTGCGTAATATAAATATACTAAGAATAGTATTGTATTTATTAAGTACATGCCGATACGGCTATCTATCCACATATCACACCTTTTCTTGTAATTTCATTTAGGGGGGGCAACATGGGTCACACTCCATCAAAATTCGTATTTTCTATTCAATATATTCAATGAAAAATTGAAACACGATGATTCTCTATAGGGATATGTACATTAAGAGAGAGGCCCGGCTCGGTATCCGGGTAACAATTTCTGTTCTGGGGTTTACATATACACATATATGTTGTTATAATTGATAATTGAAATTGAAAAGGATTGATTATTGAAAAAAAATGTGATTAGTCATCAATCAATTTTATTTTCTTTTGCCATTCAAGGAAACAAAATTTCAGTGGAGATAAAAATTGAGGAACCGTTCACTAATTCAAAGTAAATTGTTAATGGTTCCAATTTGCCCTGAATTTTTCAGTCTGTCGTCGGAAATCCATTTTTTCTACTCTCAATAGAAAAGAGAAGGGAAATTTTTAAGTGATGTATATTTTGAGATACAGTCAATCGAAGAGAATAATATAAACTAGATGCAATAAAAAATAAAAAATAGGAATAAAAAAGGGATAAGTACAACGGGATTCAAGATCAAAAAAAAAAGCAAAAAAGGGTTAGTAATAGAATATGGATAATATTTTTAGCCATTTTGGATCCAATTTGGCGGCATGGCCAAGTGGTAAGGCGGGGGACTGCAAATCCTTTATCCCCAGTTCAAATCCGGGTGTCGCCTGATCAACAAAAGATTTTTTATTTCTTATCCTGCCGATCTAATTCGATGAATTCTTGCGGAGCAAGAAGCAGAGGCAAAGGACTAAGCGGGCGTGTCAATACTAAATTTTTATAACCCATAGCATAGGTTTTAGAAAAGACTGTCATTTTTTTCTCAAAATCTGGGTGTAGCCCAAACCCGTATCAATAGGAATGAAACAACTCTCACTTATTAATTTAATGATTGGTTCGGGTCATTTATTTGATTTTTCAATTGAATCAAATAAATGGTGAGAGTCAATTCCGGAATTCAGAACTAAGGTCAGAAATCTCGGTATACAAAGGTTCCTAAGAGGCACTCCGTTTTTGCTACTAGAATTGAAGAAGAGATTATACGAAAGACTATCATATCAAAATCTCTTACTCTTAAACTACTACCCTTATTAAAGTAGTGTCTCGCGACTCTATCGGGTATTAAATTAGATCGGATACGATGATGGGAAATCAATTTAGGAGTTGTGGAAAGGCCCGAGGATATTTTGTATCCAGACTCACGAGAGGCTATGAGTGCTCAGACATGCAATCAGAATGGTTGGTCTACTCTTATAGAGTAAAGGTCAAAGTTGAAAAAAAAAGAATCTATGTAGTAATAGTGGCGGTGGGTTTTCCCGATTCTTTCACAGAAAGAAAGACAGTAAGCTTAGATCAAATAGGAAATAGAGGTATCTGATAGATAGTTATCTATCTTGATGGTATATATATTTTTATGTTTTTGCTTAGTAAAGAAAGGTATTAAAACAAACAAAACAATAGGTCTTACTATTCTTACATGCTCCATTAGAAGCATTCCTTTGATATTTCCAAAGAAAGGGCGGGTGTATCATCGTATTTGTACTTAATGCTTCCTGATTCTACCGGAAATCAAAAAATATTGAAACTTGTTACGAGTGTATTCATTGAATTGGTTTGGTTCATCAATAGTCTTAAGTCAAAATCCTATTTTGACTCTGTGCCATTGATTCCACTATGATTATTAATCAATAATAGAATAATTCCTTCATAGAAATAGGGGACATAATTCACATGGATATAGTAAGTCTTGCTTGGGCTGCTTTAATGGTAGTCTTTACATTTTCCCTTTCACTTGTAGTATGGGGAAGGAGTGGACTCTAGGGCTGGGGCACTACTAATACTAATTGAGTAATCGATTGAGCAATCGAACTGGATCAATTCTTTATTGATCATTTTGCGAAGCCTTAAAAAAAAATGTCTTCAAAATTGTACTGGAATA